AGTTACAGTAATTATGATCTTTATTTTGGTATCCGGGACATTCGGAATTTCATCTCTGATGATACTTTTTTAGTTCGGGATACTAGGGGGGAAACTTATTCCATTTTTTTTGATATTGAAAATCAGATTGTTGAGATTGAAAATGATCATTCTTTTTCTAGTTCACTCCAAAAAAAAATTGAAAATTATTTGAATTCTAGTTATGGGAGTGGATCTAAAAGTGACGATACCCCTTATGATCGTTCCATGTACGATACTAAATCTAGTTTGAATAATCACATTAATAGTTGTATTGACAGTTATATTAATTCTCAAATGCGTATTGATAATTCTATTTTAAATAATAGTGATAATTACATTTTTGCTGAAAGTCAGACTACCACTAACAAAAACGGTAGGGATAATAATCTTGAGATAACTAAAAAATACAGGAATTTATGGATTCAATGTGAAAATTGTTATGAATTAAATTATAAGAAATTGTTGAAGTCAAAAATGAACATTTGTGATGAATGCGGATATCATTTGAAAATGAGTAGTTCAGAGAGAATCGAACTCTCGATTGATCCAGGTACTTGGGATCCTATGGATGAAGACATGGTCTCAATGGATCCCATCGAATTTCATTCGGAGGAGGAACCCTATAAAGATCGCATTAATTCTTATCAAAAAGAGACAGGGTTAACCGACGCTGTTCAAACAGGTATAGGTCAACTAAACGGTATTCCTGTAGCAATTGGGGTTATGGATTTTAAGTTTATGGGAGGTAGTATGGGATCCGTAGTAGGAGAGAAAATAACTCGTTTGATTGAGTATGCTACTAATAAAAATCTACCCCTTATTATAGTGTGTGCTTCCGGCGGGGCGCGCATGCAAGAAGGAAGTTTGAGCTTAATGCAAATGGCCAAAATTTCGTCGGCTTTATTTGATTATCAATCAAATAAAAAGTTATTCTATGTATCAATTCTTACATCTCCCACTACTGGAGGGGTGACAGCTAGTTTTGGTATGTTGGGAGATATCATTATTTGTGAACCCAACGCCTACGTAGCATTTGCGGGTAAAAGAGTAATTGAAGAAACGTTGAATACGACAGTACCTGAAGGTTCACAAGAAGCTGAATATTTATTCGATAAGGGTTTATTCGATCCAATTGTACCACGTAATCCTTTAAAAGGTGCTCTAAGTGAGTTATTTCAGTTGCATGCTTTCTTTCCTTTGAATTAAAATTCGATCGAGTAGTAAGGTCAATAATCTAAAGAATCCAAAGTAGCAGAGAAATTTTTTTACTTTTTTTATTTGACTTCCTATTCCTGATTACTAACCAGAGAACCTCTATTCTATCAACATTCTTACTTCTGTAAATTATAAATTTGGCAAATAAAAAGAATTTCAGCTTCCTTTCTTACATTGGGAAAATTAGAAAAATAGCCTTTTGCATCTTAATATATTTCCTTGTCGGAGACTCTCCATTTTTACTAACAAGAGAATTTCTCTTGGATCAGATTCTAACGGGACTTTGTAAGGAACTCTGATATTTAATTAAAAAACAAGGGCCAAAGAAGAAGAAAAGATGAAGAATCAAAAAGTTAATTATCAAAATTTTTGTGTTGAAGGCTAATTAAGTGCATTTCATTAGTTCTCCATTTAGTAAACTTAGTATAGACTATACTCACTTCGATATAATTAGTATAATTATATAGAATTAGAATTCTAATTAAGTTAAGATAATTTTAGAACAATATAACAAACAGGTACAAATAATAAATCGAGGTACCCATTCTATGACAGATATAAGCCTTCCCTCTATTTTTGTGCCTTTCGTAGGCCTAGTATTTCCGGCAATTGCAATAGCTTCTTTATTTCTTCATGTTCAAAAAAATAAGATTGTTTAGGCCGGACGGTGCGGCAAAATCAAATTTTTCAAGACTTTGACTTGATTGAGTCATAACACGGATATCTATTTATTTGCTTGGGAAGTGGAACGTGTTATAATGCGTGATTTATTTCGAACATACGTGTAAGAACTCTTATGCATATGAAACCTGATATAGGTGAACTATTTTCAAATCACGGGTCGGCCCATGTTTGATAAATAGAAAGTCAATGCTTGTAGATATATAGGACGGGGTTATATTAAGGGGACGTTCTTATTTTCGATCGAACAGATTTTATGAATTACCCCTACAGGTTCACATTAGAATAGTGCTAGTTGATGAGAGTTACTTTAGAAACGTAGTGTTAAGTAAAGTATAAGTGAAATTTATTTTGGTTATTCTATCAATTAAAATTAAATGCAACTAGATTAGTATGAATTGGCGATCAGAACGTATATGGATAGAACTTATAAGGGGGTCTCGAAAAACAAGTAATTTCTGCTGGGCCTTTATCCTTTTTTTAGGTTCATTAGGATTTTTATTAGTTGGAACTTCCAGCTATCTTGGTAGGAATTTGATATCTTTATTTCCCTCTCAACAAATAATTTTTTTTCCACAAGGGATCGTGATGTCTTTCTATGGGATCGCGGGCCTCTTTATTAGCTCCTATTTGTGGTGCACAATTTCGTGGAATGTAGGTAGTGGTTATGATCTATTCGATAAAAAAGAAGGAATAGTGTGTATTTTTCGTTGGGGATTTCCGGGAAAAAATCGTCGCATTTTCCTCCGATTCCTTATAAACGATATTCAGTCTATCAGAATAGAACTTAAAGAGGGTATTTATCCTCGGCGTGTCCTTTATTTAGAAATCAGAGGCCAGGGGGCCGTTCCTTTGACTCGTACTGATGAGAATTTAACTCCACGAGAAATGGAACAAAAAGCTGCCGAATTGGCCTATTTCTTGCGCGTACCGATTGAAGTATTTTGAAATGAACCGAACAAAAAATGCTTTCTGATTCTCCGCTGGGGGTATAAAAACCTTAAAATCTCCTTTTTGTATTACTTTTCTATGCTATAACTTAACGAAAATTTAGTCCGAACGCCCATTCAAATCAAATTAAACGCATATTATATAGATATATGGAACATCTAAAAAGAGGGAGGTTTTTTTTGTATTCAAAAAATATATTTTATACGTATGGAAATCCACTCGACGCAATTCATTAGCAAAAAAAGTAAAAAATAGAAATAAGGATAGATTCATCTCAAAACATTTTGAAATAAATAATTTTTTTTATTTTAGTTTAAATATAGAGACAAAAAATAGTTCGTGTAAATTAATATCTCTTTCGATGTTTCGTTTTCTACCTTCTTTCGCTCTCTTCTCTTTAAATGTTTTTAATGAATGACCCAACATTTGGATTTCTTATAACAACGAGAATTATCCAATTTCTGTCTTGTTTTGCTATCCCTTTTTGTTTTGATCATCACATTCCGAACATTTTATCAATTCTTTTTGTCCTGTGGTAGTCAACGCATTTTTTTGCAATATGCAATATTTGGAGAATTTTTTATCTCGAAATACGAATCATTAACTAAAACTAAAGCGAGTTTTCGGGGATTCATCCAAAGGAAGGAATTGCTTCGAATTTGAACAATTGAAATAGCCGGAAACTTTATTTTTTTTTATTATTTTCGCATTCGATGTACTCTTATTCGATTTCTGTATTCTGCAAGATTCTTATTATCAAGGACTAATTACCGAATCACAAATAAAAAACAGAGAATGATTCGATACCTTGGAATAGAACTAATTTTGGTGAAAAATAAAATAGTGGATCCCATAGAGTCGACGAATGAGGCCACTTTTTAAAATTAACTTAACAATTTCTAAATGAAAAAAGAAAAAAAAAAGCATTTATTCCCCTTCTATTTCTTGTATCTATAGTATTTTTACCCTGGTGGAGCTTTCTAGCATTTAATAAAAGTCTGGAATCTTGGGTTACTAATTGGTGGAATACCAAGCAATCTGAAACTCTTTTGAATGATATTCAAGACAAGAGTCTTCTAGAAAAATTCATAGCATTAGAGGAGCTCTTACTGTTGGACGAGGTGATAAAGGAATATCCGGAGACACTTCTAAAAAAGCTTTGTATAGAAATCCATAAAGAAACGATTCAATTGATCAAGCTGCACAATGAAGATTGTATCCATACAATTTTGTCCTTCTCGACCAATATAATTTGTTTCGTTATTCTAAGTGGTTATTCTATTATAGGTAATGAAGAACTTATTATTCTTAACTCCTGGGTTCAGGAATTCCTATATAACCTAAGTGACACAATAAAAGCATTTTCGATTCTTTTAGTAACCGATTTATGTATCGGATTCCATTCGCCGCATGGTTGGGAACTCATAATTGGCTCTATCTACAAAGATTTTGGATTTTATCATAATGATAAAATTCTATCTGGCCTTGTTTCCACTTTTCCAGTCATTCTAGATACACTTTTAAAATATTGGATTTTCCGTTATTTAAATCGTGTATCCCCATCACTTGTAGTGATTTATCATTCAATGAATGACTGAAAAAAAAAGGTCTATTGATCTTAATCCAATTAGAATGTTTGATCCTTGGGGCATAAGAATTCAAAATCGTACTGACTCTTTCTACCCATCCAAGGCAGGAAGGTCCTCCTATATTCCAGTAAATAGCAGAATCGTGGATAGGGAACTATACTAGGGACCTACCCAATTTATTGTAGAAATTTTCGGGATTAAAAATTGGACCATGCAAACTATAAATAACCTTTCTTGGATAAAAGAACAGATTACTCGAACCATTTCCGTCTCACTCATTATATATATAATAACTCAATCATCCATTTCCAATGCATATCCCATTTTTGCACAGCAGGGTTATGAAAATCCCCGAGAAGCGACCGGTCGTATTGTCTGTGCCAATTGTCATTTAGCTAATAAACCCGTGGATATTGAGGTTCCACAAGCGGTCCTTCCTGATACTGTATTTGAAGCAGTTGTTCGAATTCCTTATGATATGCAACTAAAACAAGTTCTTGCTAATGGCAAGAAGGGGGGGTTGAATGTAGGAGCTGTTCTTAT